TTAAGAAATCATCATATAATAATCGAGCAAATCCCGAAATTCTAAGCTACCTGTTATCCAATAAAAACCTAAGATTCCTAACAATAAACCAAAATCCCCTACACGATTAGTTACAAAAGCTTTTTGACAAGCACTTGCTGCAATTGGTCGTGTGAACCAAAACCCTATTAATAAATAAGAACACATTCCCACTAGTTCCCAAAAAATATAAATTTGATACAAATTTGAACTAGTAACTAATCCCAGCATAGAAGTATTAAAAAAACTCATATAAGCAAAAAATCTTAAATATCTTTGATCGTGATACATATACTTGTCACTATAAATAAGAACCATGATTCCAACAGTAGTAATTAGTATTGACATAATAGAAGTAAGTGCATCGATCAAGTATCCAAAATCTAAGGAAAAATCATTATTGATGGTCCAAGACCATAGATATTGATAGAAAAAACTTCCATTTATTTGTTGAATAGACAAATTGGCCGAAAACACCATAGCTATACTTAAGAGTAAAACACTAGGGAAAGCCCACATGCGACGAATATTTTTTGTTGCTGTCGGAATAAGTAGAAGTCCAAATGCTATTGACATAGTAACTGGAAGTGGAAGAAAAGGTATTATCCACGCATATTGATATGTATGTTCCATAAGAAAAGAAACTCTTTTTTCTTATAATTACAAATTGTTCTCGATTCACCAATTCTTATCTTTTTTATCCTTTTAGAAAGGAACAATAATAAAAGAAATCAACAAAAAAAAAGTCAAATATTGGGATTCTTAATTATTCTGATTTTTTCTCAGATATTTGAAATATTCCAAAATTGACAATAGGTTGGTCAAAAAATATGACCAAATAACTATGTACAAATAACTATGTAAAGGTAAAGGTAAAGGCGATTACCTAGTAGGTATTTTAACTAAGAAAAGATTAAAGGAATATGAGATTTAAAAATAATTTTCTTACTACTATTATTTATTAGATTTTGATATTTTTTTGGTGATTAATAAACATATTACGTATACTATAATAGTATATGTAATATATTATATAGTATAGTAAATATAGTAAGGAAAAAGAGTTAGACCAAAAAAAGAGTACTTTTTTTATTCAAATATGGATCATAGTATCTATATTCGGTATCTATATTCGAAAAAAAAAAATACCTAGGTTTTCTAGTTCATTTTGGGAGTGGAGTAATTACCTAACTTGTTGTGTAACTGATTGATTGGATTGAAATCCAATAAAGAAAACTTATGTTTATCGGAAATCTTATGATACTCCTTACTTCGTATATAACTGAAATAAAAGATTACTTAGGTTACCTAAGTAATGGAATGTCTTGTTTAACGGATTAAGTACTAGTTCTAATTTAGTTCTAATTGGAATTTGAATTATGGACATAGCACTCTGGACTTAATCAATTTTTATTTTCCCTTATTTTCTTCTATTTTTTTCCCTCATGTCATTTATATATGTGATGTGTGATGCGCGCGCATACATATATGTGATATATATATCACATATACATGTATATCTAAATATATTTGTATTATATATATTTGTATGTTTATTATATATATTACTATGTTAAAGTAAAAAAACAATGTATATTTTAAAGAGTATATTAAAAAAATTATCCACATACACGAAATAAGTATAGATAATAACTAAAAAGAACGATCTATTTTGAAGAATACATGTCTTTCACATACAACGATAAAAAGAGGAACCCCCTTTTTTGAATGGCAGTTCCAAAAAAACGTATTTCTATGTCAAAAAAACGTATTCGTAGAAATATTTGGAAGAAAAAAGGATATTTAGCTGCAGTAAAAGCTTTTTCTTTAGCGAAATCGGTTTCCACCGGGCATTCAAAAAGTTTTTTTGTGCGACCAAACAAATAATAAAGTCTTAGAATAATCTCAATTGATATAGCCTAAACAACCTCAAATTTTGTAAGATGAATGTTAACTAATGTATTTTTCTGTATTGAATTTCTCAATATTAGTTAGAACTCACTGCTGTGATATATAGAATAAGAGTTTTTTGTATATTGGGTTCTTTTTATATTGGGTTCTAAGTATTATTTTTTTTTTTCCTATCACAATTGTACTTTTCTATTGTGAAAAGTACAATTGTGATAGAGATTGAAACTCTTTTGTTATATGCCTATAACAAAACTTAATTGGTTTTGTAAATGGTATTATAAATTATAAATTATATGCGCAATAAAGAATATTAATACTTTAATTTAAATATACTAAGGTATCGAAATCATTAGGAAAATAACAAATTCTTTGTATTTAATGATAAAATTGTGATAGATATGAAATCCTAGTTATTTGATTTTGTTCATTGAAAAAAAAAACTCAATCTTTTTCATTTGAATCCAAGAAATCGTATAAATAAAAAACAAATCAGAAAAAAATAGAGAAAAAAGACAATTCTTAGTTTTATACCTCAACTGAGAAAAAACTATTGAGTTCCAACTGTTTGGAGAGAACTTAGTTTCTAGTACGTGAAAGTTGATTGTTAAAAAACCCACGACGATACTACCTAAGTAGGTATTTTATTGAAAATTCAAATATTTAAACCACAAACCAGTCTTTATTCATCGATTCTAATTAATGAACTATATTGAATCCTTGAATCTCGACGATTCAACATGAATTGACTATTATTATTTCAAGTAAGCCGCCATGGTGAAATCGGTAGACACGCTGCTCTTAGGAAGCAGTGCTAAAGCATCTCGGTTCGAGTCCGAGTGGCGGCATCTTCTAAAAGAGATACAATAGATCCTAAAATGTATTCAATTCCCGATTTCCAATTCTGTAATGGGATCTCTTTTATGATATTTGCGACTTTAGAACATATATTAACTCATATCTCTTTTTCGATCATTTCAATTGTGATTACGATTCATTTGATGACCTTATCAGTCCACAAAATTGTAGGATTACGTGATTCGTCAGAAAAAGGGATGATAGCTACTTTTTTCTCTATAACAGGATTATTAGTTTCTCGTTGGATTTCTTCGGGACATTTTCCATTAAGTAATTTATACGAGTCATTAATCTTCCTTTCATGTAGTTTCTTCATTATTCATATGATTCCCAAGATATGTAACCTTAAAAATGATTTAAGCACAATAATTGCACCAAGTACCATTTTTACTCAAGGCTTTGCCATGTCGGGTCTTTCAACTGAAATGCATCAATCTGCAATATTAATACCTGCTCTACAATCTCAGTGGTTAATGATGCACGTAAGTATGATGTTATTGAGCTATGCAGCTCTTTTATGCGGATCATTATTATCAGTCGCTCTTCTAGTCATTACATTTCGAAAAAACATCGATATTTTTTGTAAAAGCAATAATTTCTTAATTAAGTCATTTTTCTTTGGTGAGATTGAATATTTGAATGAAAAAAGAAGTGTTTTTAAAAACACTTCTTTTCCTTCATTTCGAAATTATTACAAATATCAATTAACTGAGCGTTTGGATTATTGGAGTTATCGTGTCATTAGTCTAGGGTTTACCTTTTTAACCATAGGTATTCTTTGTGGAGCAGTATGGGCTAATGAGGCATGGGGATCCTATTGGAATTGGGACCCCAAGGAAACTTGGGCATTTATTACTTGGACCATATTCGCGATTTATTTACATACTAGAACAAATATAAATTGGAAAGGTACGAATTCGGCACTTATAGCTTCTATAGGATTTCTTATAATTTGGATATGCTATTTTGGGATCAATCTATTAGGAATAGGTCTACATAGTTATGGTTCATTCACATAAACATCTAATTGAATAAACTACATGAAGAATACATAAGATAAAAACATCATCCCATATATAACGAAAGTTTGTTTTTATGAGTTTTTGAGAACCGTTTGAATCAAGGAATCATTCTTAAATGGTTCTCAAAAACTCGAGATGTATCTAATTACAATTCTTATTCATTTTATTTCTTTTTTCATTATACAGTACAGCAAACGATTTTCAAAATATTAAATTCAAAGAATTATAAGACTTTCCTTCCGTCTCATTAATGAAACACTATCTATGATAATAATTGGATAGGATAGCGTGTACCTTGTCAACTGATAACGAGAGAACGAAATCGGGATAAATACCAATACCTATTACGGGTAGAAAGATACAGATTGAAAGAAATAGTTCTCGTGGTCCAGAATCCAAAAAATTCGAGTTTGGAATATTAAATAGCTTGTATCCATAAAACATCTGACGTAACATAGATAATAAATAAATAGGAGTTAATATCATTCCAATTGCCATTACTAAAGTAATTAGCATTTTTGGCATTAAAAGATATTTTGTACTAGTAATTAGTCCAAAGAATACTACAAATTCCGCAACAAAACCACTCATTCCTGGCAATGCAAGAGAAGCCATCGAGAAGCTACTGAACATGGTAAATATTTTTGGCATTGGGATAGATATCCCTCCCATTTCTTCGAAATAAACAAGACGTGTTCTATCACAACTCGTTCCCGCCAAGAAAAAAAGTGCAGCACCAATAAATCCATGAGAGAGCATTTGTAAAATAGCTCCATTGAGTCCCATGTCGGTTATAGAACCAATTCCTATAATTGTGAAACCCATGTGAGATACAGAGGAATAGGCTATTCTCTTTTTAAAATTACGTTGACCAAGAGAAGTTGAAGCTGCATAGATTATTTGCATTGTTCCTATTATCACCAACCAGGGAGAAAATATAGAATGAGCGTGGGGTAATAATTCCATATTGATCCGAATCAATCCATATGCGCCCATTTTAAATAGGATTCAAGCTAAAAGCATACATGTACTGTAATGTGCTTCTCCATGGGTATCAGGTAACCATGTATGTAGGGGTATAATCGGCAATTTGACAGCATAAGCAATAAGGAAGCCAAAATGGAATATTATTTCCAATGCCACAGGATATGATTGATTAATTAATCTTTCAAAATCTAATGTTGGTTCATTGGAACCATATAAACCCATACCTAGAACTCCTATTAAGAAAAAAAATAGAACCCCCTGCAGTGTACAAAATAAACTTTGTAGCCGAGTAGAGACGTTTCTTTCCCCCCCACATGGATAAAAGTAAGTAAACAGGAATTAATTCTAACTCCCACATGATGAAAAAAAGTAAAAGGTCTCGAGAAGAAAATAATCCTATTTGACCGCTGTACATTGCTAGCATCAGGAAATAGAACAACCGCGAATTTCGAGTAATTGGCCAAGCTGCTAAAGTTGCTAAAGTAGTGATAAATCCTGTCAGTAAAATGGGTCCTATGGAAAGTCCATCGATTCCTAGTCTCCAGTGGAAATCAAAAACATCTATCCATTTAGAATCTTCCTTCAATTGTATTAATGGATCATCCAATTGGAAATGATAACAGAATGCATAAGTCGTTAGAAGGAGTTCTAAGAAGCATATACGTAAAGTATACCACCGAAATATCTTATTCCCTCTATGAGGGAAAAAGAAAATTGAAGAACCCGCGAATATCGGTAAAACAACAAGTATTGTTAACCAAGGAAAATAACTCGTGATAAAGACAAGATACGTTTTGACCAGAAAAGCCCGTCCTCAAAATAATATATTTTGTCGAGCACGGGCTTTTGTCGGTAAAGAGGAATCACAAATGATTCAAGTGGAGTTTTTTGTAACGTATCAATAAGATAGAGCCATGCTGCGAGTTGTTTCAGGCCCTAAATAAACACGGACACTCAAAAAATCTGTTGGGCAGGCGGATTCACATCTCTTACAACCTACACAGTCCTCGGTTCTTGGCGCGGAAGCTATTTGCTTGGCTTTACATCCGTCCCAAGGTATCATTTCCAATACATCTGTGGGGCAAGCTCGTACACATTGAGTACACCCTATACATGTATCATAAATTTTTACTGAATGTGACATTGGATCTATAAATTCCAGTTTTGAACATAAAAGATTTTCGATCTGGTCAAATCAAATTAGTAGTAAATGAATCATATATTATATATTGTAATATTGTAGACACCAGACGAAGCAGTGGTTTATTAAAAACAATCAATATATTTCTTAAATCAATCTGTTTATGAGAAAAGGTCAAGAGACTTTGATTTTCGTTTCAACAATTATGCTGATACGAGTTGCACATGCGAATTAAAATTAATTGGCCAACAAATTGGTCATCATTATTTCAATATAAATAAAAAAATGCAATTCAATAAAATCGAATTGCATTCAAATTCAATAAAAAATAGTATTTCAATTCTATTAAATATTTTTATGTGTCTTTATTTAAATTATCTATGATAATTATCACTAATTATTCAACTAATTCGATTGATTAATACGAGTTGATTTTCTGTTACGATGGATCGACGAAACAATAGCAAGTCCAATAGCTGCTTCAGCAGCTGCAATGGCTATAACAAAGATTGAGAAGATGTCCTCCTTTTAATTGGCGACTATCAAATATATCAGAAAATGTTACAAGATTGATATTAACCGAATTTAGTATAAGCTCAAGACACATAAGCGCTCTAACCATGTTTCGACTTGTGATCAATCCATAGATACCGATAGAAAATAAATAAACACTCAAAAAAAGGACATGCTCAAACATCATTGACTAACTCCTTATCAATCTCGATTCATTTCAATATGAACAACAATTCAACCGATTCAATTGATTAGAATAGAACAATTACACAACAAAAGAAGATATTGACGGTAGATAGATTTAACTAAAAATTTCTATTTATTTATTTAGAATTTAGTTAGAATTCTAAGAATTGGGAATTATTATTAAGTTAAGTATTTTTATTGCTTATTGTCGAGCCATAGTAATTGCACCTATCAAGGAAACTAAAAGAATTATAGAAATGAGTTCAAACGGAAGATAAAAATCTGTTGATAAATGAATCCCGATTTGTTGAACGTTATTTATTAGGTCCTGTTCCATAATCTGGTTTGATCTTGCAGTCCAAATAATTCCGTACCATGACGTATCTGGGATAGTAGTAATTAGTGAAAAAAGAATAGTTGTACAAACCATCGAAGTGACCCCATCTCCAATGGTCCAAAAATAGGAATTATTGGAATATTCTGAACCATTTATGAACATTACAGCAAATATGATCAAGACATTTATGACTCCCACATAAATAAGGAGCTGTGCGGCAGCTACAAAATAGGAGTTCTATGAAATATAGAATAAGGATATACAAACAAGAACCAATCCCAACGAAAAGGCAGAATAAATTGGATTGGTAAATAATACTACCCCCGGAGGACCCCCTAATACAAGAATTGACCCCAGAAATACAACAAGAATATCATGTATTGGTCCAGGTAAATCCATTATGTATAAAATACAAAATAAAAAACTTTAACTATTTCATGACCTTACTTTAACTTTACTAAATAAATGGTCCAGGAAAGGAAAAGGGGTTACCCTATTTTTTTCTTGTATATAATATTGTATATGATACATTTATAATTGAATTGAATTTGAATATGGATTAATGTAGATATAGATAAAATTATCGGGCCAATCCTACTTTATTTATATTTATCCGAAAGAAAAAAAAAAGAAAAGAGTAGTTGGAATATGTAGTTGAAATTTGCTATTTCGAAATCATCATGAAAAATATATTCTCAGTTTAAACCAAACAGTGATTCTCAACAATCAATAGTTATTCGTTTTTATTTGTAGTTACTGACTACCCAAAATAAAAAGCTTGGATCCTTTATATCAAAACAAAATCTTAGTAATCGGTAATTGTTCTTGAATCAAAGGGTTTATCTTTGTCTATTTTTATTTGAGTCGAATTCATAACTGTTTGAATTGTGTAATCTCCAATTATTGAGATTGGTAATCGACCCAAAGCAATTTGATTATAATTCAATTCGTGACGATCATAAGTGGAAAGTTCATATTCTTCAGTCATTGATAAACAATTTGTTGGACAATACTCGACACAGTTACCACAAAATATACAAACCCCGAAATCTATACTATAATTAAGTAATTGTTTCTTTTTAATATCTCTTTCAAATCTCCAATCAACAACGGGTAGATCTATCGGGCATACACGAACACATACTTCACAAGCAATACATTTATCAAATTCAAAGTGGATTCGACCCCGGAAACGCTCTGATATGATCGATTTTTCATAAGGATATTGAATAGTTACAGGTAAACGATTTGTGTGGGATAAGGTAATTATGAAACTTTGACCAATGTACCTTGCAGCTCGTATTGTTTGTTGACCATAATTCATGAACCCAATTACCATAGGGAACATATTGTAGATATACATGAAAAAATTGACGTTTCTTTCTCTTGTTTGATAGAGATTATGAATCTAAAATAGTGTTATCATATTCTGTTATTTATAATGAAACAAGTTGGGAAGAAGTTGTTAATAACGGATTACCTAGAGAAATAGGTAAAAGAAATTTCCATCCAAGATTTAATAACTGGTCCATTCTCATCCTAGGTAAAGTCCATCTTGTTGTGATAGAAATGAAGAGAAACAAATAAGCTTTAGTTAATGTAATAAGGATACCCATTGTCATTCCAAAAATGCCAGCGATTTTATTTATTCTGAAAAGCTCAGGAATGGATATATACGGAATAGATAAATTCCACCCACCTAAGTAAAGAACTGTTACAAATAATGAAGAAACTAAAAAATTTAGGTAAGAAGCAAGATAAAATAAACCGTATTTGATACCCGAATACTCGGTTTGATAACCTGCTACTAATTCCTCCTCCGCTTCTGGTAAATCAAAGGGCAATCTCTCACATTCGGCTAGAGAAGAAATTAGAAAAACAATAAATCCTATAGGCTGGCGCCACGGATTCCACCCCCAAAAACCATATTTTGACTGTGCTTCAACTATATCAACTGTACTTGAACTGTTAGATAATCATAGTCGATAATAACATCACTGTTCCCATCGCTATTTCAAAACCGTACGTGAGACCTCAGCTTCATACGGCTCCTCGATGGCCACAAAAAAAATGTAAGGACGGGTTCGGTATTATTGCCATCTTTGGGTAGATAGAATAAAGATACATCGGAAAGTCCCAAATGAGACCAATGGAATTCTGTCTGCTAGAATAAGAAAAAAGTGCTTCCGAATTGATCTCATCCTTTACAATAAGAATTTCTCTTTGTTCGGTAATAACTTATTTTTTTTTTTCAATAAAATACTCCTTATATCAATCAATACAAAATAAAAAGAATTAGTGATTAGTTCATGAATCGTGATAAGAATTCGATATGTATGAATATGGATAGAGAAAAGAATAAATAAGGATCCCCTTTTTTTATTATTCATTCAATTACTGCATTCCATTTCTTTTTTCCTGTTCTTCTGTCTCAGAGGAGAATACTAAAAAAAAATAAATAAAGGATTAATTCGTTCTTGATAGTCATTTCTTTAACCAGTGAATAGGAGCATACTCTAGATCGGAATCGTAGGGAAGTACTACTTGATCATTTCTACCAATTTTATGAAGAAATACCTCTTTTTTGATACCTTACGCTATCTCCATTACTAATCCTTTGTGTACCTTGGTGTTCCTAACCGTCCACTGACTTTTGATTGATCCCCGGTATAGTAATACATACGAGACAGTAGTAGAAACTCCATACAGTTGATCTTTTGTTTGCGCCCGCTTCAAGATATGATGACTAATCAAAAAATCTTACTTAATCTTGGGGTAAGCAGTTTACACTGCTTATGTTTACTTCAACTTTATTCTTGTACATAGGGAATGATATTTTTTCTTCTTACTACAAATTTATAAGCTGTTTAGTTTCACTCATATAACTATCTGGTTTAACTCATCAACCCGAATGCTGAAAAAAAAAAATGAAAACATCTATTCAATACATTGAACCTCTTTCTTTTTTCTTTTATTTATAGAAGAGAGGTTCAAAGTTCATATTCCAACGAATCACACGTAGAGATATTGATAACACACATAGAGTTAATGGTATTTCATAACTAATAGATTGAGCAGCAGCTCGTAGACCACCTAAAAAGGAATATTTAGTATTCGATCCATATCCTGACATAAGAAGCCCAATAGGAGCAATACTGGAAATGGCGATCCATAAAAAAACACCTATACTGAGATCGGCTAAAACAAGACGATACCCAAAAGGAATTACTAAATAACTTAGTGGAATTGATATAACCGCTATAGACGGTCCCACACTAAACAAACGAATATCTCCTCGAGATGGGAGGAGGTCCTCTTTAAAAAGTAGTTTAGTCCCATCCGCTATAGCTTGAAGAATTCCCAACGGGCCAGCATATTCAGGCCCAATACGTTGTTGTATCGCTGCAGATATTTCTCTTTCTAACCACACAATTACTAGTACCCCTATTGTGATTCCCAATATAAGGGTCAAAATGGGTACAATCCATATTAGTCCATACACTTTTTTAAAAAATTCCGATGTAGAAAAAGAATTGATAGTTTGTACTTCTGTCGTATCAATTATCATTTCAACGATCAACTTCTCCCATAATGATATCTATACTACCCAATATCGTTATGATATCAGCCAATTTCATTCTTTTAACTAGCTGAGCTGAGGAAGAATTTGCAAATTGATAAAACCGGGTGGACGAATTTTCCATCTCCAGGGGAAAAGGCTATTATCTCCTATCAAATAAATTCCCAATTCTCCTTTTGGAGCTTCCACTCTCACATAAAGTTCTTGTTTCGACAATTCAAAATTGGGTGAAGGTTTTTTACTAAAAAATCTATATTCAAAATCATTCCATTCGGAATTCTTTGCTCTATCAAAGCGTCGTACTTCTAAATTTTCATAAGGTCTTCCAGGAATTCCTTCTAGAGCCTGTTGAATAATTTTTATGGATTCCTTCATTTCACCAATTCGTACTAAATAACGAGCTAATGAATCTCCTTCTTTTTGCCATTGGACTTCCCAATCGAATTCATTGTAACACTCATAATGATCAACTTTACGAAGATCCCATTGGATTCCAGAAGCTCGTAACATCGGTCCTGATAAACCCCAATTTACAGCTTCTTCTCCACCAATAATGCCCACTCCTTCAACTTGTTCCAAAAAAATGGGATTCCACGTAATAAGTTTTTGATATTCAACAACTCCTGTTAAAGAATAATCGCAGAAATCCAAACATTTATCTATCCATCCATAAGGTAGATCAGCAGCTACTCCTCCGATACGGAAATAATTATGCATCATTCGCATACCTGTGGTGGCTTCAAATAGATCATATATCAATTCTCTTTCTCTGAAAATATAGAAAAAGGGAGTCTGTGCACCGATATCTGCCATAAAAGGTCCAAGCCATAACAAATGAGAAGCTATACGGCTCAATTCCAGCATAATTACTCTGATATAGCTAGCTCTTTGAGGTACTTGAACATTTTCCAATTGTTCTGGTGCATTTACGGTTATTGCCTCTGTGAACATAGTAGCTAAATAATCCCATCGTGTTACATAAGGTAGATATTGTATAATTGTTCGATTTTCCGCTATTTTTTCCATTCCTCTGTGTAAATAGCCCAATATGGGCTCACAGTCAATAACATCTTCACTATCGAGAGTAACGATTAGTCGAAGAACACCATGCATTGATGGGTGGTGAGGCCCCATATTGACTATCATGAGATCTTTTCTTGTAACCGGTACTGTCATATCTTTTCTTCCTTAATTCATTATTCCATGAATTCCTCAAAACGAGGCTTATCAAAACGAAAAATAGAATAAAAATTCAAACGATTAAATTAACGAGTTTTTGGCTCCCGAATATCCAACTGACCAATTAATTTCTTATAATGTACTCTATTTTTCTTTGACAAATAAGCCAGCAACCGTTGACGTTTTCCTAGAATTTTTCGTAGACCCCTTTGCGATAAAAAATCTTTTTTGTGCAATTCCAAATGTGAAGTAAGTCTCCGTATCTTATTGGTGAAACTGAATACTTGAAATTCAACAGAACCTTTGTTTTCTTTTTTTTCTTCTTGTGGAATAATGGAAATAAATGAATTTTTGACCATAAAAAATTTTTCTATCCTTTTTCTTTCTTTTTCATGGATTTTTCCGATCAGGAAAAATAAAAAAAAGAATTATGCCAGTTATTTTAATCTAGTACACACAAAAATTTTGATTTATTCATATACTACTTTTTTATTTTATCCAAATCAAATTGAAAATTTGATTTGGATAGAAAGGGATAATATGTTTCCGCATTAACGAAAGAAAAAAAAAATTTCTTTCTATCTAAAAGGATTCCGCTAATTTATTTATTCCTATATCCAATTGAATGGATACACCATTCAATCTGTATCATTTACCAAAATATAACATAGCATATGCGTACATCTTTCGGCCGAAAATGTCACGGAATATAGATATATATGATATAGGAAATATACTATTAAATTAAATAATTCTAAATCGTGGATACATATGTATCCTTGACATACTGAAACGACTGCCATTATTGGTATCAAACCAATAGCGATTCATACAAGCTAAATCTTCTAATCGGTAATTGGGCCAAAGAACAAATTTACATTTAATGAATTTATTTGTATCTGTATTAAGATGCTTGTCCTCATCCAAAAATTTTCCAGAGTTTCTTATGTTGTTTTCATTGCAAAATAATGGATTTCTATTTCTATCCGTAACATTCCAATTATGGGAATTGAAACAAATTAACATTCTCAACTCTCTACGACGTCTAGGAGATAGAATATTTTCAGGAACAAGGAAATCATAATAATTTGTGTCCCCATTCACAAGCATATTCCCATATCGTACAATGGGTTTATCCAAATTCCTCTTATCAATATATCTTTTTTTTATGCATTTTCCATTAATTTGGTGTTTATTGTTCTCGACCAATGAAATACTTATAGTTTGATATATAATCAATTTCCCATCCCTTTTTAGAGATAGACGAATTGGTTCGATAATTAATATTCCTTTTTTTATCAATTCTGTAAGAGCTAGATCTTTCTGAATTAGCATTACATCCAGATGCATCTCTCCTCTTTGAATCGAGGATATAGCAATTTCCTTTGGATTTATCAGTCTAAGTAAGAGACAATATACCTTGATATTATTGATCATTCTTTGGTTCAAGGAGTCATCCCATCTTAATTGAAAAAGGAAATATTTTTTCAGGAAGAAATCAAGTTCTGCTTCCTTGTTTTTCTTGGATTGTTTTTTCTTTTTACCTTTTTTAATGGTAATGTCTGATCTCGCGTAATTCTCTTCAATATCTTTTTTTTTGTTTTCTTTTCGTAGATCTGATACAAGATTTACTTGGTCCTGTTGTTCATTTTTTTGTTGGTTGAAATTTTCTAATTTAAGATATTTTTTTTGATCAGATATCATCTGAAGATTATTTTTTCTATTTATATAGATGTTTTTATTTTGACTTTTATTTTTATAAAAATAAAAGTCAAAAAGAAGTAATTTGATTGGTATAATCCATGGTTTAATCTTATATGCATCAAAAAGTAAGACAAATTCTGGGAAGAACCAAGATTCTAGATTTGATATGGTACGATAAACTCTTTCTTGATTCATTCCCATCCAATTCAAAAAAATACTTTTTTGATTGGATAGGTTGATTTTTTGATGAATCGTAAGAGAAAAAATATCTTTTTTTTTCAATTTGTTGTTGATTTTTTTTTCAGTCTTAGTATTTTTATCAATTTTGGTACCGATATGTGTATTGGTCCAGGTCTCAATATAGATATTTTTTCTAAGACAAAAATGGAGAATTCTACAATCAAAATATTTTCTATCTAGATTTTTATGCGTATCAATAATATATCCTTCTTCTAGATAATCACTAATAGCTGTACTTACCAATACATAAAATGATTCGGATTTCGGTTTATTGAAATTATATGGAATTTTGAGAACTCCGTTTACTTGTAATCTTGACCCATAAATATATAAATCCTTCTTATCCCCATAGTTCATATATTTATGTGCCAAAAGATCATATCTGTAGTGTTTTTTCCATTTTTCTTTTTGATTTGTCAATGAATCCGCTGCATAGTAATTTTGTTTCACGTAATGAATTAATTGGTCTTTTTCTTTTTTATATGAATCCGATTTAATTGAGTCTTTATTTTGAATCCTATAACGTTGATTGATTCTATTTCGCCATTTTTGCGGTACTAACCACGACCATTTGGTTTGAGATAAATTGTATTGATAATGCCCCTTTAACCAGTTTTTCCATTCAATCATTCCAGACTTATGAATTTTCTTATGTCTTGAATTGGAATCAAATATTCCTCGTGTCATACAATAATCCTTGATTTTATCCTTAATAAAAGGATAAGTCCCCTGATATTGAAGTAGAGATTTCAAGTGATACTTGTTAAGTAATTGGGTTTGTGATAATTTGTAAAATACATATGCTTGGGACAAGGAGGATAAGTCATAATACATTTTTGTACTATTACCAATATTAGTATTCGAAAACGAATTTTTTATAGTGGAAAAAAAGTTCATTGTATTTTGATCTCTTTCATCAATTCCTTCCTGATTTGTTTGATCGTTGTAAACGGATTTTTTGATTATTTTTTTTGTTGATTCAAAGAAAAGTTGAAAATTGATCCTGTGAATGGTAATCATACATAGCAAGATATCTATGTATATTTTTTCAATCAGAGATTTCAAAAAATAATGTGATTTACGTATTAATCGTATATTTATTCTTTGGAATATCTGCCAAATATGTTTCCGTGATTTCGATCTTTTATCATCACAAGTTAGAATTATTTTTTTCTTGTCTTTTGTGATTCGTTCTATTTGATTCCTGATTGTGATTGTTCTATCAGAAAGATCTTTCATCTTTTTTTCTATGAGTGAATAATTTGTCCAATTCATGGATTGGGTTTGGATGGTTGATTTGTGAATAATCTTATTATTTATTTCGGAATCTTTTCCATTTTCAGCCCTTTCATATACTTTCGCCTTGCTCAATTCAAATAAGAATATTGGGTTTACTTTTTGAATTTCCTTCATTATTCGTTTTAGAACTAGAAGTATTTTAATGATCCATCTTGTTTTTTCTTTTGAAACTTTTAGAAGTAGAAAGAAATTCTTTTTCACTTTTCTAACTTTTTTTTGGAGTTCTTTATAAATGGGTTTAAAAAAGGAAGGTCGTTTTCGGGGACTCCCAAAAGGGAGTTCCGCTTCCATTCCCCAAACTGTTAAAAAACAAAAATTGTCTTTTTTTCCTTTTTTTTTTATTTGATCTCTAGGATGAGATCGTATTTTAGATCTTCGCCAAGGTTTCAAACAGAAAGGAAATAGAATCTTTATCTGAATACCATCTGTTAACCAATCTTTGGGAAATTCAGTTTCTGATAATTGAACACCATTATAGGTGCATTTAACATGCATTTCTCTATTCCATTCCTTCAAATCCTCATACCATTCGGGTAATTGGAATAATAACATACGGCCAATATTTTTAGCAATTATCAATGAAGGCAATACAATGTATTTTCTAAGAAAAGATTGGGTTACTAACATCAAACCTCTTATTGCTTGAGCAAATATAATGCTATCCCAAGTTTCTGATATTGCTATACGTTCATTTTCCTCTTTTTTATATTCGTTTTTTTTCTCTTTTTCCCTTGTCTCTTCCTCCTCAAAATCAAAATGCGAAATTTTCAATTCTGGTTCTCTCCCCACCGAATTCCTAAAAATTAGATTCATCATTTCAGAGATATAAGAAGAAAAAAAAAATGTTTTGTCTATTCGATCCAAAAAAAGCGGGGAATGCACATTTGCTTGAAACATTTCCCAAATAACTGTTTTACGTCTTTGAGCACGCATGGATCCTTTGATTATATCCCGACGAAAATCCGATTGTTGCGAGTAACGTATCAAAGCCACCTCGTCTGCTTGATCACTATTAATAGTATTATTTGTAGTTGTAATAGGATTGGTATTCTGATCGTTATCAGTATAAATTACTACGCGTTTGGCTTTTCTTGAACGAATTTCATGATCTTCCGTAGATTCTTCCTCATTTTCTTCCTCCTGTTCTTCCAAATCATCAGTTAATTTGTATGACCATCGAGGAACACTTTTACGTATTTCTTCTATTCCAATAGATTTTTTTCTAATTATTGTTTGATCGTTTGGATCAGTTGTAATTACATCGAATACCCATTTTAAAGCTTTTGCTTGACTTTCTAAACCAATTCTTGTTTGCTCTCTCAATAAAGAATATTTTGGAAAATGCAAAATGGGTGCAGGCTCAAAAGGAAATTCTTTGATTGCGGTTAAGGAATTACCAATATAATTCAGTAATGATTCCCTATCAATCGGATTCTTTTGATGTTCAAATTTTCTGTAACTGGAATAATTAGAATTATTAGGAAGTAGCCCATAAATCTTATTTATCCAATTGATTTCTATGGAATCTTCCGTATCTGTAGAAGTGATTAAATCATTCATGATTGTATGTGAATAGAATTTTTTTATTGTTCCACGATATGGTCCTCTCAAAAAGGGGTCATACGTTTTGGGCAAGTATTTTTGTTCATTTTCATCATTGCATAATCTGGTCCTTTTTTCGAGCATATCTAGAGCAATAAATCCCTTTTCTTTTTCTAGAGCTTTTGTTCGACTTATTAATTCATTGTTCAAGTTGTACTTTTTTTGCTCATTGGTATAAACCCAATAATGATACTGATCCACATGGGATAATTTTTCTGTCGTGTACAAAGACATTTTTCGTTCTATCATTTCCGAAAAAGTCGATAAACTAGGTGGATATGTAAAAGATATTACTTGTTTTCCATCACTTGGACATGTATAAAAAAAATATTGTGCCATTTCATTTCGTACAGCATTTTCAAATTGATTATTTTTTATATACCGACATGGGCGATTCCATCGTTTATAATCGAAAAGAAAAGTAAGAAAAGGTTTTTCAAACCAGAAAAAAGTCTTTTCATTTTTCTCTTCTTTAAGTCTTCCCAATTCCCAATTACCTATCAAGGTATCAAGATAAGAATCTTCGTGAACTGGGCTATCTTTATAGCATGTCTCTTTAAAGTGGAATTCATCCTTTGTTTTTTCCTTTCCATTCACTCGGATCTCTTCCGTTTCATCTATTTTGTCCGGATCCTCCTTTTCTTCCGAACAAAGGGAAGGGTCTTCTTCGGTGGATCCCTCTTGTTCCTGTTTAGTCTCCTTCGTTTCGGAAGTTGTTTCTACATCGCTTTCTTCCTCACTTTCTCCCCTTTCTTCCGTTTCTGAGGTTTCTTTCAGTTTCTTAGTGACAATAGGCGACGGCATTCTGCCTAAATAGTAGACACAGGTGATAAATAAGAGAATACTAAAGATTCGAGCCATAGAATTTCTCAATTCTGACACAAGGTACTTATTAGATCGAATAGAATGATTTTGCCGTATCCAGA